TCATACAATAACTGTCCTAGCTCTACCGTATCTTTTGTTTCATTTCTTCTGGAACAATCACAAAAACTTTTTGGTTTATGGGTCTACTACCAGAAATTCAATGCGTAATCTCAGCATTCAATGTATATTCCTGAATAATATCATTTTTCAATTTTTGAACCATTTCATTTTACCAAGTTCAATGTTAGCCAGATTAGTCAACATTTTTATGTTTCGATGCAACAACAAGATGTTATTTGTAACAAGTAGTTTTTTTGGTTGGTTAATTGGTCACATTTTATTCATGAAATGGATTGTATTGGTATTAGTCTGGATAGGGCAAAATCATTCTATTAGATCTAATGTACTTATTCGATTTAACAAATACATTATGTCTAAATTGAAAAATTTGATGGCTCGAATATTTAGTATTCTCTTATTTATTACCTGTGTCTACCATTTAGGCAGAATACCATCGCCCATTCTTACTAATAAACTCAAAAAAACTTCCGAAATGAAGGGGATTCAAAAAGAGTCACAAGATGTATTTACCGAAGAAGACCTTTTTTCCGAAAAAAGGGGGGCTCTAGACAAAATTGATGAAACGAAAGAGATAGAGGATGAATTACATTTTATTAAATGGGATGAAAATAAAGAAAAGGCCGCTATGGTGAAATTTGGTAAACACGCTGCTCTTAGGAAGCAGTGCTACAGCATCTCGGTTCGAGCCCGAGTAGCGGCATGACTTCACCTCTTTTAATCTAAAATGAATAGGATAATAAAACAATCTAACTTATAGTATTTTTGTCTCCTTATTTTTTCATTATTCATATGTAATTTATAAATTATTTATGCTATTTTATACTTTTGAACATATATTAACTCATATATCCTTTTCTATTGTTTCAATTTTAATTCCAATTCATTTTCGAATATTATTAGTAGATGAAATCGTAGAATTATATGATTCTTCAGAAAGGGGCATGATAGCAGGATTTTTTTGTTTAACAGGATTATTAGCAAACCGTTGGATTCATTTTGGGCATTTCCCATTAAGTGAATTATCCGAATCATTAATCTTCCTTTCATGGGGTTTTTTCATTATTCATTTGATTCTAAAAAAAGAAAAAAAAAACTTAAGCTCAATAATAAAGATAGGTGTAATTTTTACTCAAGGTTTTGCTACTTCTGATCTTTTAAGCCAAATGCATAAATCCGTAATATTAGTACCCGCCCTTCAATCCCAATGGTTAATGATGCATGTAAGTATGACCCTATTGGGCTATGCATCTCTTTTATGTGGATCCTTATTATCAGTAACACTTTTAGTCATTACATTTCAAAAAAGCATAATTATTTTTAGTAAAAGCAATTTTTTATTAACTAACTCCTTTCAAAACATAAATGAAAGGATAAAAATTTTACAAAGCACTTCCGTTTTTTCGATTAGTAATTTTTACAAGTCCCAATCGATTCAACAATTAGAACAGTGGAGTTATCGTGTTATTAGTCTAGGCTTTTTTTTTTTAAGTATAGGTATTCTGTCGGGAGCTGTGTGGGCTAATGAAGCATGGGGGTCATATTGGAATTGGGACCCAAAAGAAACTTGGTCATTTATTACTTGGATTATATTCACGATTTATTTACATACTCAAACAAATACAAATTTGAAAGGTAAAAATTCTGCAATTATAGCTGTTATAGGCTTTCTTCTAATTTGGGGATGCTATTTTGGGATTAATCTATTAGAAATAGGGCTGCACAGTTATGGTTCATTTCTATTTTAATCTAATTGAATAAAGATCTTTATAAACACAAAACATATGTTACAATTTAAATTTTTGAATTAACTAAAAAAACCTATATTCAATCCTATATCAATCGATATTGATATATAGAATTCCCACTACGAATATCTACTTTTTTATTATTCATAATTGACTATTTATTATATTAACTTGACTCCTAATATACATCATAAAAAAAAGATGTATATTACACTTGAACCAATAAAACCCATACTCAAAAATATATATATTATAATTATGAAGTACGGATTTTATTGGTAAAAAAAATAAAAAACATTTTAGTGACAATTTTTAAAACTATCAACTGTTAATAAGCTAAACCCATGCTGCGAGTTGTTTCATAACATAAATAAACTCGAACACTCAAAAAATCCGTTGGGCAAGCGGATTCACATCTTTTACAACCGACACAGTCCTCCGTTCTTGGAGCAGAAGCAATTTGCTTAGCTTTACAGCCGTCCCAAGGTATCATTTCTAATACATCCGTAGGACATACTCGGACACATTGAGTGCACCCTATACATGTATCATAAATCTTTACTGAATGCGACATTGGATCTAATCTATAATATAAAAAATAGTGTCAAACATTAAAAAATTTCGATCTAATAAACTTGTAAATGAATCATATATTTAGATACTAGATGAATCAATGATTTATCAAAATTTTTAATCAATAAGAATAAGATACAAAGTAGCTTTAGAAAATGTTAAGAAACTCGTATTGTTATATTTAATAAATGAATTGTTTACCGGATGTGAACTTTATTTTTATTAATTATATCATTAATATTAAAAAAGTCAATAGTTAGAATCTTAATTTTAATTTTACCCATAAATTCTGTTATGATGTATATAATGAGTAAGAATACATATATTAAAAATTTATCATCAACGAATTTTCGGATACATATGTATCCTTAATATACTGAAACGAATGCTGTTATTGGTATCAAACCAATATCTATTTATACAAGTAAAATCCTCTAATTGAAAATTGGTCCAAAGGAAAAACTTCAATTTATTTAATTTGTTTGTTCTATTAAAAAATATTTTATTTTTATTTAATTTTTTTGTTTTCTTTAAATTTAAACAAATTAAAATTCTAAATTCTCTACAACGTCTAGATGATAAAATAGTTTCAGGAATAACTAAATCATCAAAATATGAGTGTAAATAAAAACGAAAATTTTTATGTTGTGCAGTTGATTTTTTTTTTTTTTTATGATTTGTTTGGTGTTTGTTCTTATAAAAACATGAAATACGTATGATTTTATAAATAATAAATTTTCTATTTTTTTTTACAGACAGACGAATTGGTTCGAGAATGAATATTCCTCTTTTCGTCGATTCGGTAAAAATGAATTTATTCTGAATCAACATTATATCTAAACTCATTTCTTCTCTTCGAATAGAAGATAGGGCTATTTCTTTTGGATTTAGTGTATTTATAAGTCTAATTAGGAAACAATATATTTTAATATTGTTAATTATTTTTTTCTTCATAAGATTATCCCATCTCAATTGAAAAATCAAACAGTTTTTTAGGAATATATCTAATTCTGTTTTTGTATTATTCTTGTATTGTGTATTTTTTGTTTCATCCAATGATATAATTTTTTTTTTACTTTCATTAATTTTTATATTTTCAAAAAAAAAAAAAAGCGATTTGATTGGGATAACCCAAGATTTAATCTTAGAATCGTTGTAAAATAGTACAAATTTTTGTAAAAACCAAAGTTCCATATTCAATATCGACTTACTTAGTATTTTATTATCCCTTTTTTGATAAATTGTAAGATAAAAAAAATATTTATTATCCAAAATATATATATTTTTTTTTAAATAAAAATAAATAATTTTACAGTCAATATATTTTGTATTCAACCTTTTATCTATATCTCTAATATTATTATTATCGTATCCTCGATAATTATTGAAAAAATTTTTGATAGGTATATTCCGTATTTTATCGAGTAATTTGTTTTTATCTGTGTTAGAATTGATAAAAGTATTTTTTTTTTTTACTTGTAATTTTTCTTGTAATGGTGATCTAGACATATAAATAAAGCGAGCCGCCTTATTTTCATAATTATAATATAAATAATATAAATATGATGAAAAATCATATCTATAGTGTTTTTTTAAATTAAAGTTTTGATCTGACACTAAAGTTTTTTCATAATAAGATTGTTTGTCGTGCTGAATTAATAAGGATTTGTCATATAAATATTTAAAATTTTTATTTTGAATTGTCGAATTCCTATTGCGCCATTTTTGTGGTACTAATCGAGACCATATAATTGGTGATACATAGTAGTGATAATAATACTTTATATTTTTATGTATTAATTTTGGGTCCCAATCGCACGTTGGAATTATATTCTTAATAAAAAAATAAGTTCCAGGATATTGAAGTACATATTTTAACTTATCTAAGTAACTAATTGGAATGTGTGATAATTTATAAAACACATATGCTTGTGACAAGGAAGATAATCCAAACGGAATAGTTGAATTTTTATTATTTTTATTAAACAAATTTTTTATAGTTGAAATAAACCGAATTGTTATTTTGTTTGTTTGCTCAACTCTTTCTTTATTTTTTTTTTTTTTTATGTACTTATTAAAACTTTTATATAAAAATAAATAAATATTTATGTATATATCTTTTATAAAATATTTTAAAATTTTATAAAAATTTAATTTTGATTCGTAAATAAATCGATAATTTTTTATTTTTAGTATTTCCGCAAGGATTTTTAACAATTTTTTTAATTTAAATTCGTTATTTTTTTTATTAGGACAAATATAAATATTTTTATTGTTTTTTTCAATCAGATCCTTCATTTTATTCTTTGTCGATAATTTTTTTTTCGAATCTTGAATTATATGATTTTTTATTAGATAATCCTTTTCTTTTTTGGTTTTACTTGATTGATATACTTTTTTTTTTAACTTGAATATATTATTTTCTTTTAGCAAGTTTTTTGTTTTTATTATTAAAAAGAACTCATTTGTTATAAAAAAGTTTAAAAATATTATTTTATCCTTTAGTAACAGGGGTGTAAAAAATTTTTTTTTTAATTTTATACATTTTTTTTTTATTATTTTAAAGATGGGTTTACAGAAGGAAGGTCGTTTTCGGGGAGGACCAAACGGCATTTCAGCTTCCATTCCCCAAACTGTTAAAAATAAAAAATCTTCCTTTTTTATTTTCCTTGGATTCCTATGAAAGTATCGGAGCTTAGATCTGTACCAAGGTTTTAAGTGGAAGGGAAATAAAACCTTTATTTGAATTCCATCTGTTAACCAGTTTTTCGGAAATTCTCTTTCTGATAATTGAACCCCATTATAGGTACATTTAACATGTATCTCTCTATTCCATTTGTTTAAATCCTCAGACCATTCGGGAAATTGAAATACTAGCATCCGACCGATATTCTTAGCTAGTATTAATGAAGGTAATATAATATATTTTCTAAGAATGGATTGGGTTACTAACATGCAACCTCTCATTACTTGAGCAAGTGGAATGGTATCCCACGTTTCTGCTATTTCTATACACGCTCTTTCGTCTATTTTGTACTTTTTACTTTTAGTTATTTCTTTTATCTCCTCTTCTTTATAATTCGAAATTTTTATTTTTAGTTTTGCCCTTTTTGTCCTTATAAAAATAAATTTAATCAGTTCATAAATTTCAAAATACAAAAACGAGAGTTTATTATCTTTTCGTTCCAAAAAAAGCGGAGAATGTGGGTTGGTTTGAAACAGTTCCCAAATAACCGTTTTACGCCTTTGAGTTCGCCTAGAACCTTTGATTATATTTCGGCGAAAATCCGATTGGTGTGAATAACGTATCAAAGCCACCTCCTCGGTATTTGTCTGTTTATCGGTAAAAATAATTACACGTTTGGCTTTTCTTGAGCGAATACCATGATCCTCGGCTAATCGGTCTTCCGCATTTCCCCTTTCCTGTTGTTCTAACTCATCGATTAATTTGTATGACCAATGAGATACTTTTTTACGTATTTCTTTTACTCTACTAAATTTTTTTAGAATGGGTTTTGTATGATTATTATTTATAACTACATGGAATAAAAATTTTAAAAATTTATCTCGCTCTTCTGAACCCCCCTTTATATTTGTCGGAAATAAAATAAGTCCTTGAAAATTGAAAATGGGTGTTGGTTCTTTCGAAAATTCATCAATTAATGTCAACAAATGATTTATTTTTTTTAATAATAAGTTTTTATCAAATAAATAGGGCGTTTTATGTTCAAATTCTTTAGAACCGGTAACAAGTATACTATAAATTTTATTTATAAAAAAGGTTTCATTTTTCCTTACATTTATACTTAAACGTGAAACCCATTTTTTTAGTGTTTCACGAAAAGATCGGTTCAATAAAGAATCATATATCTTAGGCAAGTATTTTTTTTTTTTATCACAATTACATAATCTAGTCTTTTTTTCAAGTATATCCATAAAAAGTAATTCTTTGTCTATAGTTTCAATTCTATTTATAGTCTCATTGATTTGTTTATTCCTTTTGTATTCTATAGTATAAACCCAATAATTATATGATTTATTAGAAGAACAAATTTTTAGTGCTGATTCATTCAAAGATATTTGTCGTTGTATCATTCCTAAAAAAGTTAATAAACTAAATAGATATGTAAAAGAAATTTTTAGTTTTCCATCACTTTGACATGTATAAAAAAAATATTGTGACATTTCATTTCTTACAGCATTTTCAAACTGATCGTTTTTTATATATCGTAGTGGGTAATTCCATCTTTTATAGTCGAAAACAAGAGTAACAAAAGTCTTTTCAAACCAAAACAACTTCCTAAGAGCAGCGTGTTTACCAAATTTCACCATAGCGGCCTTTTCTTTATTTTCATCCCATTTAATAAAATGTAATTCATCCTCTATCTCTTTCGTTTCATCAATTTTGTCTAGAGCCCCCCTTTTTTCGGAAAAAAGGTCTTCTTCGGTAAATACATCTTGTGACTCTTTTTGAATCCCCTTCATTTCGGAAGTTTTTTTGAGTTTATTAGTAAGAATGGGCGATGGTATTCTGCCTAAATGGTAGACACAGGTAATAAATAAGAGAATACTAAATATTCGAGCCATCAAATTTTTCAATTTAGACATAATGTATTTGTTAAATCGAATAAGTACATTAGATCTAATAGAATGATTTTGCCCTATCCAGACTAATACCAATACAATCCATTTCATGAATAAAATGTGACCAATTAACCAACCAAAAAAACTACTTGTTACAAATAACATCTTGTTGTTGCATCGAAACATAAAAATGTTGACTAATCTGGCTAACATTGAACTTGGTAAAATGAAATGGTTCAAAAATTGAAAAATGATATTATTCAGGAATATACATTGAATGCTGAGATTACGCATTGAATTTCTGGTAGTAGACCCATAAACCAAAAAGTTTTTGTGATTGTTCCAGAAGAAATGAAACAAAAGATACGGTAGAGCTAGGACAGTTATTGTATGAGGTCTACCCAATGCTAGATGCAGAGGCGCATAATAGATCGATATGAACATCATGAGCTGTCCTGTAATAAAACCTGTTATCGCTGATACTTTCTTCTCGGTTCCTTCTTTTCTTTCTTCCATAACCTGAGCTCGGAGAAGGAAGAGATAAGAGGGCCCTATGGAAAATGTGGTCATAAATCCA